CGTACCACCGAAAAGTTTGGTCGCATACTTGAAAAATAACCCAAAAAATCAAGGGAATGCTTGGATAATTGGTTTATATAAATCCTTCCTGGTTGAGACCACACATAAGAATGACATTGCCATAAATTGACAAGATAATATTTCCACTTATTCATCAGAAGAGGGGTATCCTTCGAAGACAGAATAGATTTTCCTTGATATCTAACATAATGCATAAAAGGATCCTTGAAGAACCATAAGCTGGCGGCCGGAAAATCATTAACGAAGACTTCTTCTACAGGATATTTTTTTTTTTCATAGAAATGTATTCGCTCAAAAAAGATACCAGAAGAGGTTAATCGTAAATGAGAAGATTGATTACGAAGAAAAAGTAAAATGGATTCGTATTCACATACATGAGAATTATATAGGAGCAAGAATAATCGTGGATTACTTTTTGAAAAAATAATTTTTTTTGGAGTAATAAGACTATTCCAATTATAATACTCGTGAAGAAAGAGTCGTAATAAATGTAAAGAAGAGGGATCTTTCACCCAATAGCGAAGGGTTTGAACCAAGATTTCCAGATGAATGGGGTAGGGTATTAGTACATCTGATACATAATTTAAATGTGGGAATTTGTCCTCTAAAAAAGGAAATATTGAATGAATTGATCGTAAATTATAAGATTTTATGATTTCTGTCGCCTCTAAGGAAGATACTAATCGTAGGGAAAACGGAATTTCCACAATGACTGCAAATCCCTCCGACATCATTTGAGAATACAAATTTTTGTTGTACCCAAAAAATTTTTTTTGGTTAGAATCATTAGCGGAAATTATCAAATGATTCTGTTGATACATTCGACTAATTAAACGTTTTATAATTAGTAAACTATATTTAGTGTCATAACCTACATTATCCAACAAAATAGATCCATTTAAACCATGATCATGAGCAAGTGCATAAATATACTCCCGAAAGATAAGTGGGTATAGGAAGTCATGTTGCTGATATCTATCTAGTTCTAAATATCCTTGAAATTCTTCCATTTTTAATGTGAACAAGAAAAGAAATAGGTGATTTATTGGGTTATCAAATGATACATAGTACGATACAGTCAAAACAAGGTATTATAGTAAGAAAATACCTCGGAACAAGTAAGACTCATCAACAGACTCTCTAGCCTCTCTTTTTCCATCTAATTGATTTATGTTCATTCTAGGGTAACAAGATGGTTAGAAGTCCTTTATTTTTTCAATCCAATCGCTCTTTTGATTTTGAAAAATCTTTATCAATATACTGCCTTCTTCTACACATTTATCTCTACCCCATAATGGGTAATAGCTAATAATTAGGACTCATAAGAAATTTATAATCCACTCATGGGAAAAGTTTTTCCCGTATTAAGCACTAATATATTTTTAACGTCTAATTAGATCGGGTAATCATTCAAAAATTAAGAACAGAAGCTCATTACTTTTTGTTTCCCTATAATTGAAACCGTAGTAGGGCTCTACCCATTTATTCACTCGACCAAATTCATTTTTTTTATTACACGACAAGAATTCAAACAATTTAAATAAGGTTTTGGACCTATTCGGTAAGAATGAAATATTCTTAGAATTATCCATTGATACGACATGCTGCTTTTTCCATTCATTCCTTTCAGGATCAGTCGTGGTCTTACAAACTCTACCGATGGTATGGACGAATCTTTTGCTTCATACAAATGTGTAAAAGATGCTAGCCGCACTTAAAAGCCGAGTACTCTACCGTTGAGTTAGCAACCCAAATAAAATAATTAGAATGTGTAGATACAATCGGAATCTCACTAAAAAAAAGATTGAATTGCACAACGCAATCCAAACCAATCAAAACATTAAAATAGCACAAATTTAAAAAATTCTAATTGATTAGATTCTGAACATAATAAAAATGAACAGATCCTATGAAAAAATTCTCAGATAAAAATAGGGATAAAGTAAAATATTTAAAAATAGCTCCTTGTCTCTTATGTCATCCATTAATTCTATAGTATATATAGATTTTATTGAGTTTAATCTTAATCAAAAAAAGACTTCTTGTATCACAGAAAATACAAGAACCCATTATTTGAATGAAATAAAAGCTATGGGACGGAGATATAAATGGATCCTTTTATCCACGATCGGATTATATTTATTTGATACACTGTTGTCAATATGAATGTTGAAAAAAGAATACAAAAGAAAAAACAATTTATAAATATAACTAACAATTCCAATTTCAATCAATTAGACAATTAGAATTATAAGAAAAAATAAGAAAAAAAAAAAAACTAAGGACTTGTGTTGGATTGGCACTATATATAATATTTCTATACAACACAACATTGATACAATATTGGTGGAAAAAAAAAATTAAGTAAAAAAATGAGGTTTATTCACTAAAATAAGCAAGTGAAATCCTTTGTTTTTTTTTATTTGTTCCTTAACTCATTGACATTAATCTCAAAATTTTATATTTATTAATCTCAAAATTTTATATTTATAGACCCGATTACTTCATTTATTTATTCACTTAATCTTTTTCTATCTATTTTATATATCACTAAAATTTATATCAATAAAATATAAATAGATTTTTGTCGTTATAAAAGACACTCTTTTATAGTAACAATAATAAATTTAGTATGATAGAAATAGAACAAAAGAGGAAATAGCAAAGAAACAAAAAGGTTATACAAGGCTATATACAAATCATCCACATTTTTTTATTTCATTAATTGAATTTTATTTGTTGATTAGGGCGAAGTTCCGTAAAAACCCCCGCCCTTTTTGAAATATCATGAACAGTTCCTGTAGGTTGAGCACCTTTTTCAAGGAAATATAGAATAGCAGGAACATTTAAATAGATTTGATTCTTTATCGGGTCATAAAAACCCACTTTACGAAGATCTCTTCCCTCTCGTCGGGATCGAACATCAATTGCAACGATTCGATAAATGGCTCATTGGGATAGATGAACAATACCCCCCCCCCCTAGAAACGTATAAGAAGTTTTCTCCTCGTACGGCTCGAGAAAATTCTAAATTATGTATAGAATCATAATATCAAATAGATCCATAAAATCATCAAATTCATTATATTATTGATTTTAGTTTAAATACTTTTTCTTAGTCTTCCCCTCCCCCCCCAAAAAAATTATTTGTATCCTCATAACTCAAGTTGAATAACTCTCAAATAACTCAAAAGAAACCTTTTAAGTATTAAATTTATTGAGTGGTCTCTAACCCTTTTTGTCTGTCTCCTTTAGAATCTATTTTGATTCTTAAATTCTGGTTGTTGAGACAATTGAAAACGGTATTTCCTTGTTCCAGGATCTTTATCTTTGCCTTGAATCATTGGGTTTAGACATTACTTCGGTGATCTTAAAATCGTTTCAAAACGGCAGCAACATACCATTTTTTGTGATTTCTTTCTATCAAAGAATCGTATGAATGGTTGATTCCTACGTAATACACTTTACTTTTGATTTGATCAAAAGAGTTTTACCAATTCCAACAAAATTAACTTTTAAATTTTATCGAATTGGAATTGGATCCTTTCGATTTATATATCTAAAATATACTTACGAAGTTGTTCCAATTTATTGATCGATACTAACCTTAGATTCTTGCCCTTGAGAAATTAATCAATACGTTCTACTCGAGCTCCATCGTGTACTATTTACATGGCAACACTCTCAAAAATGAGGGTTCCAGTGGAACAGAACAAATGATGTCGAGCCAAGAGCACTTTCGTTCCTATATAATATAAAAAAGTGGTGGATGTAAGAATCCACAGCTGATCATGTCCTTCAAGTCGCACGTTGCTTTCTGCCACATCGTTTTAAACGAAGTTTTACCATAACATTCCTTCAGTTTGGAACCAGTATGTAATTGATTCAATTATGGAATCGTGAATAATCATCGGTTCGGTCGGTACATAATAATCTATACTTTTTTCTTCTATATGAAGAATGGATAATGTATGACGAAGTCTCAACAAGAATTCAATCAATTTAATCCCATTGTTTATAATTTTTTTTTAATTATAACATTATAACTAACATAACATGAATAAATAAACACGAATAAACAAGTTATTTTGAATCTCTATCTTCAAGTAACGTGATAGGATAAATTCAACAATTTCACACTTCTTAGAGTACCAAGAACTCATAAGAAATCATTAAAAAGATTTAATTGATTGAATAGTTTCCTACCCTATATCATTATTTGCATAAGGTTTTACAGGAAGTACCATTCGCTTTTTATCATCATTAAGAGAAAGATAAATCCATATTGGATTAAACCATCAATGATTAATAAAAAAAAAAAAAAAGACTGATGTAAGGAAAGATTGAAGATTTAGGTTGTTATTTTTTCATATTTCATATTGTAAAATCAGTAATATTTAACAAATAAAAATTTCGTTTCATATGCGTGTTATTTGAACTCGATTAAATTTGTGAAAAAGATATGATTAATAATAAAAAAAAAATAAAAAAAAAAAGAAATAAGAATCACATTCTATAACAATATTAGACTCTTAAACGGAAGACTGGTCGAAAAGACAATCTTTATTTTAATATATTTTATTATGATATAGATTATGATATAGATATATATTTTATTTTTTATTATAGATTAATAAATTTTATTATAGATTAATAAAATTATAGATTAATAAAATGATCGTGGGTCAGGTATGTTCTGGGACGGAAGGATTCGAACCTCCGAATAGCGGGACCAAAACCCGTTGCCTTACCACTTGGCCACGCCCCATTTCTAGTCGACACTAATAAACACTAATATTGGTACTGGTTGTTCGTCAACTCAAGTCTAAATATCTATTATCTATAAAATAGATTACTAGAATTTTTATACATGTAGACGTAGAATTAAACAGAATTTATTGATCATTACATATAAATTTATTGATCATTACATATAATTCAATTAAGATATTGTATGAAAGTATGGTTTATTCTATTCTCTTTTGATTTGAGAATTGAAGGATTTTTGATTGGGTGAGTTCAAATCAAAGAAAGTTTTTTGGTCTATCTTATTTTCTTTTTATTCATTTTTCTTTTCTATGAATAATAACATATTTATAATAATAAAAAAAATATAAAATAATAAAAAACTCAATTTATTAATAACTCAATCAAAATAAATAAAATACAATTATCCTCAAGAACAAAATGTTTGTTATGCTTAATATATTTAGTTTGATCTGTATCTGTCTTAATTCTGCTCTTTATTCAAGTAGTTTTTTCGTCGCCAAATTGCCCGAGGCCTACGCTTTTTTAAATCCAATCGTAGATGTTATGCCAGTAATACCCCTGTTTTTTTTTCTCTTAGCCTTTGTTTGGCAAGCTGCTGTAAGTTTTCGATGATATCTTTAATTTAATAATGTCTAGACATTATTAAATTAAAGATTTATTGAAAAAAAAAAATGAAAAGAAAAGAATTGATAAGATCAGATAAGTCTTACACCCTCAAATTCAAATATTGAAATTATTGTACAACCGCGAAAAATCTGGATCACCCCACTTTATTTCTTGGTGTCAAAATCAAAAAAAAAAAAGAGTAGGGTATGCGGTATAAAAACGGAGAATCTATTCTCTTTTTTACTAAAAAAAAATCTTGGAGATTATGTAATGCTTACTCTCAAACTATTTGTTTACACGGTAGTGATATTCTTTGTTTCTCTCTTTATTTTCGGATTCCTGTCTAATGATCCAGGACGTAATCCTGGACGTGAAGAATAAAAGATAAGGTTTTTGTTTTCCTTGCTTGATTTAAAAATGTTCTTAGTAGGATTTTATCTATTACACATTTTTAACTATTAAAAATAAAAAGAGCTCGCGAAAAATTCGAAAGAAAATACCAAGTCATCAACAAAAACGGAAAGAGAGGGATTCGAACCCTCGGTACGAAAAACTCGTACAACGGATTAGCAATCCGACGCTTTAGTCCACTCAGCCATCTCTCCTCCCAATTGAAAAAGGATAATACTATGTTACATTATAAAAAATAAGGATTGAAAGAGCCCTTCATAATATTTTTTTTCATCCGAGAGTGCTTTTTAGTTCCACGGCCCGGCTAAGTACTGACCAGGCCGGGCCCGCCATTTATTGTTCCAACGAATCATAAATAATTTTTTTTTATTTGAAAACTAAAATACTTGCTTGTTATTATGATTGAAAAAAAAAAAACTCTTTTGATTTCTATGATATAGAATCAAATGATATCGAATCAAAGTGTCGTTTCTTATCTTAATTTTTTATATTTATTCTTTATTTTCTTTATTCCGTTTATTTTAGTAAAGTAAATAAATAACAAAAAGGGAGCTGTGGATTCTTGCACAATACATTTTCATGTATGTTATGGCTTAAGTAGTTTGTCGAGACGTCTAGGTCAAAAACCTCCGGCAAAAAAACACTTGTTATTTAGTTTTAGTTATTGAAATTAAATGAATTCTCTTTTCCGAATCTCATTGGGTTCTCTGATACAACACGGAAACGCTCTAATTTTCATGATTATTTTATGATCCTATCCTTTCTTTTTACTCTTTTAACTTTTTATTACGACCCATTTTCTTGTTCGACAAAAGGTTCATTTATATACAATAATCGGATTGTAGCGGGTATAGTTTAGTGGTAAAAGTGTGATTCGTTCTATAATCCTTTATATAGTTAAGGGGTCTTTCGGTTTGATTAATATTTCATTCCGACCAAAAACTTTATTTCTTAAAAGGATTTAATCCTTTACCTCTCAATGAAAAATTCGAGGAAGAATATACATTCTCGTGATTTGTATCCAAGAATCAATTAAAAATTGAAAAATTGGATTATGAGATTACGAAACATAATTTTTTTTTTAATTAGATCAATACTTCTAATTGAATAAGTATGAGTAAAGGATCCATGGATAAAGATAGAAAGTGGCTTTCTAATCGTAACTAAATCTTTAATTTGAAATTTGTATTACGGAAATTGAAGCAAAATGGCTATTAAACAATGACTTTGGTTTACTAGAGACATCGACAAATTGTTTTAGCTCGGTAGAAACAAAATGCTTTTCCTAAGGATTCTCTCACATAGAAATAGAGAACGAAGTAACTAGAAAGGTTGTTATAATATAATCCCCCTCTTTTCTATAGGGATCGTCTAGAAAGCGGGTTGTTCTGAATACATTCAGACAGAAAAGCTGACATAGATGTTATGGGTGGAATTTTTTTTTTTCGTTCATGTCTTAATATAGGAATTTATACATCTTCCATAAAGGAGCCGAATGAAACCAAAGTTTCACGTTCAGTTTTGAATTAGAGACGTTAAAAATGATGAATCAACGTCGACTATAACCCCTAGCCTTCCAAGCTAACGATGCGGGTTCGATTCCCGCTACCCGCTTTTACTTTATTTTTTTATTAAATTAATAAGAAAAAAATAGAATTAAATATTTTGTTTATTATTTTATAAAAAATTTTA